AGATTTCTGATTCGAAAATAGATATATAGATATATAGAAATAAATTGCGTCCAATAGGATTTGAACCTATACCAAAGGTTTAGAAGACCTCTGTCCTATCCATTAGACAATGGACGCTCTTCATTCCTATTTTTACATTTTTTTCATAAAAAGAAATGTGACGTATTTAGGGAATACAATAAACAATAAAAAGAAGGATGCATATCAAAAAGGATAAGGCATCTGTATATCCTATGAAGTTAAGGAATATATAATATATATAGCGGGTAGCGGGAATCGAACCCGCATCGTTAGCTTGGAAGGCTAGGGGTTATAGTCGACGTTGTTTGATCAGTTTTAACATCTCTAATTCAAAACCGAACATGAGATTTTGGTTTCATTCGGCTCCTTTATGGAATATCTATGTATTCCCATCATAGAAAAAAGGAGATCCATAACATCTATGTCAGCTTTTTTTACGAATGCATCTAAAGTTACTTGCTTTTTAGATGATCCCTATAGAAGAGGGAGATTCTATCAAATCTTTCTAGTCTCTAGTCTAATTACTTCGTTCCCTATTTCTTTTCTATTCGGGGGATCCTAAGGAAAATAATTTTGTTTCTGCCGAGCTGAAATAAGAAGCCGAGGGTTCTAGTAAACCAAAACCATCATTTTCTAGCTATTTGGCTTCAATCTTGCCCTTTTTCAGCGCAAAAATTGAAGATTTAGTTACGATTGAAAGTTTTTTACTATTATCCATAGATCCTTTATTCATACTCATTGAATTGGAAGAATTTAACCAATCAAAAAAATTATGCTTCTCGACTCCATAATCCAATTTTTTTATTAAAATTCTGTAAAATTCTGATTGACTTTTGGATAGAAATCGTGAGAATGTATATTCTTTCCTCAAATGTCCTATTGAGGGGTAAAGGATTAAATCTTTTTAAGAAATAAAGTTTTTTATCGGAATGGAATATAAAATATGAAAAAAAATGGAAAGACCCCTTAACTATTGAAGTTGTTAATAGAACGAATCACACTTTTACCACTAAACTATACCCGCTACATATTAATTATATAATTAATTATATATTTTATATATTTAATATATATTATATATTTATATTTTTATATATTTCATATGAATATGATATGAATATGAAATATGAATCAAATACTGAACTTCAACTTTCATTGATGAATTTACGAATCTTATACTTAAGAATAAGAAAATAAAGACAAAAATATAGTAGTTTACTATTAGTTTACTATATAATAGAATACAATAGAATACTATTACTAGAACACTTTTACTCTAAATTTTAATAGAAAGACTAAATATTCGAATTTATACTCTAATTTCCTATAATTACTATAGTATAATTACTATAGAATATATAGATAGAATATTCTATAGTAATCTAGAATTTTTGAAAGAATTTCTCCATTAGAATCTTATATAATTTCTAATGATTAGGAATGGCAATGAAAATGAGTCTTCTTGTTTCAATAACAATTTTTATTCGTCGGAACAAAAGAAGTACTGGCCCGGCCAGTACTTATACTTAATAAGGTCGGCTTTTGTACAAAATAAAAGAAGTAAAGTATTCTTTCTATTGGAGAAATCTGTTTCGGATCATTGAAGTGAAGGAAGATCAAGATTGTTCTCAATCTTGACTTCACGTGTGAAATCACATGATAAATTTCCCATTTTGAATGGGGAGAGATGGCTGAGTGGACTAAAGCGTCGGATTGCTAATCCGTTGTACGAATTATTTGTACCGAGGGTTCAAATCCCTCTCTCTCCGACCCCCCTGATCACTTGATATTTTCGAATTGGAATAATTTTCGATTAGTTTCTTTTATAAATCTTTTATCTTTATTTAGCATCTATTCCATTTATTTATACATTTACCTATGAAAAAATCAAGGAAAAAGTAAAAACGAATCTCATCTCTTTTTTTATTCTTCACGCCCAGGATTACGCCCCGGATCATTAGATAAGAATCCGAAGATGAAGAGAGAAACAAAGAATATTACTACTGTATAAACAAATAGTTTAAGAGTAAGCATTAAAAATCTCCAAGATAAGATCATTTTTTGTTTAAGGAAATAGATCACCTATTTTACGACACACGCTATACACTATTTTGACATGACGCTCCAAATTTCTTTCTATTTTTAATGTAATATTCTAATGTAATATTATGAATAATATTCGTTTTTTTTTTTTTTTTTTGTTACCAAAAATTTCTTGCCATATCCATATCTATAATTAGGTATTGTATGGGATCTTCTAAAGGAAAAGTCAGAACAAAAAGAATCAGCTGATTAGCTGATTAAAGATCAAGATCATCGCCCTTCCCTTATTCAAATTCAATAATAAATACCAGAATTTCGCTTTTTGAATCGAGGGTTCCTAATGTCCAGACTTATCTGAATATTATTTATGATCTTATTGATTTTCAGAATCAAAATTTTATCTGTTTTTTATCGAATAAAATTTGAATTGAATAGAGATTTCATTCTTATCGAAAACTTACAGCAGCTTGCCAAACAAAGGCTAAGAGAAGAAAAAGTACAGGGATAACCGGCATAACGTCTACAATTGGATTGAAAAAGGCATAAGCTTCGGGCAATTTGGCTAAGAAGAAACTACTCGAATAAAGGGTAGAATTAAGACAGAGACAGATTAAACTAAAGATATTAAACATAACAAATATTCTTTTTTTGTTCTTCAAAATTCAAATGAAATTGAAATGATAATAAATTATCAGATTGGATTGAGTTGTTTTTCTGAGGGAAAATTGAAAAGAAAAAGGCAGATAAAAGAAAGAAATTCTTCTTTTTCTTTGACTTCTCCCCAAGAAAATAAGGATACAAAGAATTCGATTTTCATACAATATCTTAATTGAATTCTAAGTAATGATCAATTAATCTTTTTGATTCTATATCCATATCCATTGTGTTGAATCCTAGCGGCAACATGTCCTATATTTCTTTTGGTTGGTTATTGACGAATAACCAATATTTATCTTAGTCTTTTTTAGACCAACTAAAAATGGGGCGTGGCCAAGCGGTAAGGCAACGGGTTTTGGTCCCGTTATTCGGAGGTTCGAATCCTTCCGTCCCAGATCGTTTGCATCCAAGACGAAAGATTCTTCTCTATTGAAAATCTAATTCAACAATTTTCTGTTTAATTTTGGATACAATGTTATTCAATCTGAATTCTAAGAATCATATCTTTTTTTTTACTTTATTTATGAAATTACTCAAGTATTTTATTCTTCAATATTTGTGATTCCTTTTGTTAACGATTATTTGTTTTATAAGATGGAGATGGATGCGAAAAGATCATAATTTTCATAATTTGAGGATTCTTTTTTTCTCTTTGATCTTACCTTACACGAGACTTTTTCTACTCCATAATTATGTTTTAAATTCAATGAAAATAAGAAATGAAAATCAGATTCAATTGGAGATGGTAAAAAAGAAGTAAATCATAATATTAGAATCAGAAAATCATATTTCATATATTTTATAAATAAAAAATGAAAAAATATGTCATAATTATGACATAAGAATATATTGTATATTTTTCTTATTAAGAATATCTTATTATTTCATTATTTTTCATTATTTCAGATTATCTTATTATTTCAGATTATCTTATTATTCTATAATTGAATATTTCGATGAAATCTTTAGTTTAGTATATTATTTAGTTAATATATTATTTAGTTAAATTTAGTTAAAGTGGCTAAAAACTTTTAGCCATTCATGGGGATTTCTTTTTCATTTGAATGAAAAGAAAGTCAAAGGTTTTTTTTAGGTTTCTATTTTCTTTCTTTTTTTAACGAAAAAGGGGGATCTTTTATTATGGAAAATCCCCAAAGATCTGTTGAAGGTGTAAATAAGTTTGATTAAACCTGATTTTTTTCATGTGATATTATTCATATGAGAAAATATGGGGTAATCTTAAGTGAAATCTTTTCCGGATAAACACTTACATATAAGTGTTTATAAGTGTAGATTATTATGTATCGGTTCAGCCAATGACTATTCATGATTCCATATTGAATCAATTGCATACGGTTCAAAATTAAAATGAGAGGGATGTTATGGTAAAACTTCGTTTGAAACGATGTGGTAGAAAGCAACGTGCGACTTGAAGGACATGATTGGATGTGGATTATGACATCCACCATTTTCTATACGAATGAAGATGCTCTTGTCTCGACATAGTTTGTTCTGCTAGGAACCTGATTGAATTTTTCTTGGGTTGCTAAAGAAAGATACTAATGATATAGAAAGGTATAGCATATGATGGAGCTCGAGCAAAAATGATTCATTCATTTATCGGGGGAATAATCTAGGGTTAGTGACAATCAATAAGTTCGACCAACTTTGTAAATATATCATGTAAATATATCATCTATATCTAAATATAGATAATAAGGAGAGGTTCAATTTTGAACAAGTTTGAAATGAAAAAAAGTAAAATTTATCGAGATTTTCAAACTGTTTAGATCAAGAGTGTATTACAAAGGAATCAATCGTTCGTATGATTTTTACAGAAAGAACAAAAGAGGTATGTTGCTGCCTTTTTGAAAAGGAGTAAGGATCACCGAAGTAATGTCTAAACCCAATGATTTCACAAAACGCAAAGCAAAGACAATAAATTCTGGAACAAGGAAACACTATTTTAACTTGTCTCAACAATTGGATCGGAATGAGTAAAAAAAAAAATAGGGTAGAGACAGCTCAAGAAATTCGAAGGATTTCCTTTCGAACTCTTTCAAAACTATCCAACTTGAGTTAGGAGTACAAATGAAATTTCTTTTTCTGTAAAGAAGGAAAAAAGGCTCAAATTACAGTCTAATTCTTTATGGATCCATTTCTATTTCTATCTATATAGATAGAAATAGATAGAAATAGAAATTAGAAAAATTAGAATCATTTTTTCTTGAGCCGTATGAGGAGAAAACTTCCTATACGTTTCTAGGGGGGCATCTTTTATCTACATCTATCCCAATGAGCCATCTATCGAATCGTTGCAATTGATGTTCGATCCCGAAGAGAAGGAAGAGATCTTCGAAAAGTGGGTTTTTATGATCCGATAAAGAATCAAACTTATTCAAATGTTCCTGCTATTTTATATTTCCTTGAAAAAGGTGTTCAACCCACAGGAACTGTTTATGATATTTTAAGGAAGGCAGAATTCTTTAAAGAATTTCGAATTTCTTTTGATAAAAAAAGAAAGGAAAAACAAGAATCATGAATAAAGAATTACACAAAGATAGGTACTAGTTACTCTATCTTTGTGTAATTCTTTATTCAAAGTTTCCTCTTTTTTTTTTTTCTTTTTTTCTTGCTTATTTTTGTGGACCCCCCTCGACAAGGGGGGTAACCTTTCTTCTTATATTTGTGTTGTACCTTTCTTTTTTTATTAAAGAAAGCCACATTTTTTCTATCTCTACCTTTTCCTTATTACTTCTTTTTTTTTTCTGCTCAAAATTTTATTCTTTCAAATACAACACAAATTTATATATAATTTCTTTAAATTTGTTTTCTAAAAAGTCCATTCATATTGACAATGGTGTATCAAACAAATAGAATTTGATCGTATATAAATAGATCTTTTTATCCCCATTTCATTCCCTATTGGCTCTTTCCTTCACTTTAGTAAAATGGATGAGTTTGCTAGATTTTTTTTATTTCGATCATATCTACACTTCATATTGATCCGGGTTGCTAACTCAACGGTAGAGTACTCGGCTTTTAATTGCGACTATGATCTTTGATCTTTTACACATTTGGATGAAGAAATTCGTCTAGACTATTGGTAGAGTTTATAAGACCGCGACTGATCCTGAAAGGTAATGAATGGAAAAAAAAGCATGTCGTAAAAAGAATAATAAAATCATAGAAAAAGAAGATTTCTAGTACTCATAATATAAATAGAACAAGAATTTTTCTTTTTATAAAATCTTTAAAGTTCAGTAAAGTATTTTGGGTCTAGTGAATAAATGGATAGAGTCTTATGGCTCCAATTCGAATAAGACAAAAAAGCAACGAGCTTCATTTCTTAATTTGAATGATTACCCGATCAAATTACTAATTATACGTTAAAAATAGATTAGTGCCTGATGTGGGAAAAGGTTCTCTTGTGAATTTTGAGTGGACCATTGATTCTTTTTTTTTTTTTTTTTTATCCTAATTATTCTTTATTGTAGATTGGAGACGGATGTGTCTAAGAAATAGTATAGTGATAAAAAAAGAATCTTTTTCCAAAGTCAAAAGAGTTATTGGGTTGCAAAAATAAAAGATCTTTACCCTTTTTCTTTTTTTCTTATTGTTAGTCTAGTTATATTTAACAAGGAAAAGAAAGAAAAGAAACCAAAATTGGATAGAAAGGGAAAGCAAAAAGATCTGTAGATTGGGCTCTCTGTCTCCGGGGTATATATTCTTTATTTGTTCTTACTTTTAGATAATCTTTTACTTCTTCTTTTTTTATTTTATTCTATTATTATTATAGTTTATTCTAAAATTCTAAATAGTATTTTAGTATAAGAGAAACACAACATATGCATACGCCGTTCTGACCATATTGCACTATGTATCATTTCATAACACAAGAAGTGCCTCCCTTTTTTGGTTACAGTAGAAATGTATTTAAATGGCAGAATGACAAGGATATTTAGATTTAAAAAAGATAGATTTCGGCAACAAAACTTCCTCTATCCGCTACTCCTTCAGGAGTATATTTACTCACTTGTTCATTATCATAGCTTCAATAGTTTGATTTTTTACGAACCTGTGGAAATTATCGGTTATGACAATAAATATAGTTTAGTACTTGTGAAACGTTTAATTACTCGAATGTACCAACAGGAATCTTTGATTTCTTCGGTGAATGATTCTAACCAAAATGGATTTTGGGGTCACAAGAATTCTTTTTCTTCTCATTTTTATTCTCAAATGATATCAGAAGTTTTTGGAGTCATTCTGGAAATTCCATTCTCATCACGATTAGTATCTTCCCTTGAAGAAAAACGAATACCAAAATCTCAGAATTTACGATCTATTCATTCAATATTTCCCTTTTTAGAGGATAAATTATCACATTTAAATTATGTGTCAGATCTACTAATACCCCATCCTATCCATTTGGAAATCTTGGTTCAAATCCTTCAATGCTGGATCAAAGATGTTCCTTCTTTGCATTTCTTGCGATTGTTTTTCCACGAATATCATAATTTGAATAGTCTGATTACTTCAAAGAAATCTATTTACGTCTTTTCAAAAAGAAAGAAAAGATTCTTTTGGTTCCTACATAATTCTTATGTATATGAATTTGAATATCTATTCCTATTTCTTCGTAAAAAGTCTTCTTATTTACGATCAATATCTTCTGGAGTCTTTATTGAGCGAACACTTTTTTTTGGAAAAATAGAATATCTTATGGTCGTGTGTTGTAATTCTTTTCAGAGGATCCTATGGTTCCTCGAAGATACT